GGGAATAGTATATAAGGACACTGTCATACTGCTTGTATTACTATTAAGTGTATTTTTTTTTTGAAAAAAAAAAATATTTTTATAATTTTTCTTTGTTAATAAATGTAATAAGGAAAAATTGGTTTTAATTTCCTCTTGTCCTTCTCTACCCCATAAGGATGTTGAATAAACCGAGCTTTTTTTTTTAACACTATAAGTTTGAAAATAAAAATTTAAATGGCCCTCAAACGTAAGTAAATATATCCGAAACATATAAAACGCAGTTAATCCCGCGGTAGAACAAGCAATTATTGCAAAAAACGGTGAATACAACCAAGTATCATTAATAATTTCATCTTTGGACCAAAAACAGCCAAGAGGCGGAATACCACAAAGAGAAAGTGTCCCTACTAAAAAGAATGTTCTTGTAATCGGTACCTGTTTTTTTAAACCTCCCATAAGACCCAAATTCTGGCTTTTATCTGGAGAATAACCAACAAGAGTTTCCATTGAATGAATAACGGATCCGGAGCCTAAAAACAACAATGCTTTGGAATAAGCATGAGTGATCAAATGAAATAAAGCCGCTTGATAAGAACCCATACCGAGAGCCAACATCATATAGCCCAATTGAGACATTGTTGAATAAGCTAAACCCCTCTTAATATCTTTTTGAGCAAAACCTAAAGAGGCCCCTAAAAGTAATGTTATTATACCTATCAACGCTATTAGATTCATTATGTAAGGTAAACCTATTAAAAGCGGTAGAAGGCGGGCGACAAGAAAAATACCAGCTGCTACCATAGTAGCTGCATGTATAAGAGCTGAAATAGGGGTAGGCCCTTCCATAGCATCGGGTAACCACACATGAAGGGGAAATTGAGCAGATTTCGCAATCGCACCCGCAAATAATAGAAAGGCGCACAAAGTAGAAAATAAAAGATTAACTTCATTCTTATAAACCAATTTATTGAATATTTCAAATAAATCTCGAAATTCTAAACTGCCCGTTATCCAATAAAAGCCTAAAATTGCTAATAATAAACAAAAATCTCCAACGCGATTAGTCACAAATGCTTTTTGACAAGCATTCGCTGCAGTAGGCCGGGTGAACCAAAACCCTATTAATAGATAAGAACAAAGCCCAACGAATTCCCAAAAAAAATAAATTTGTATCATATTACAACTAGTAACTAATCCTAACATTGACGTATTGAAAAGATTCATATAAGCAAAAAACCTCAAATATCCCTGATCATGAGACATATAATAATCACTATAAATAAGAACCAGAATTCCTACAGTAGTTATTAATATTAACATAATAGAAGCAAGTGGGTCAATTAAAGAACCAAATTCTAACGAAAAGTCATTGTTGATAGTCCAAGACCATATAGATAGATAAATAGTAGGTTTATTCACTTGTTGAATAGCCAGATAGGTTGAAAAAATCATAACTATACTTAAGAATAAAATACTTGTAAAAACCCACATACGGCGAAGAGCTTTTGTTGCCGTGGGGAAAAGTAAGAGTCCTGCTCCTATTAATATAGGAACTGGAAGGGGAATAAAAGGTATAATCCATGAATATTGATATGTATATTGCATAAAAAAATTTTTTATATCTTAATGTAATTGTTTATGATTTACCGGCTCTTAGTTTTTTTAATGAAAGGGTTAGGTTAATAAAAAAAAAAATAGAGAATTTTATAGCCGTAATTATTTGTACGTATTATTACACTAATTTATATATCTATTATCTATAGCACAAGGAGAAATAATTACACCAAAATAATAAATAAGTGTTTGACCTGAATTAGAAAAAACTCTAATTTTTACCAAAAACTTTATTTTTTGTTGGCTTATTCAGAATCATTAACCAATAGATTTTTGGAGGGTAATTTTTTGTGTAAGAAAAGACATATTTTTTTTTAGTAAAGGCTGGGATCTTCAAACCATAATAACCAATTCTAACACTTGGCATTCCCTCCTTAAAATTAAAAGGAGGAATTAACAACATAGCTTTTATAAACTTAATAGATTAAGTATAGGTCTTTTGTACATTTTAAAATTTAATGTACTCTTTGTGTTGTGGGACCCTGGCCTATTAAATTTTAAATTAATAGGGTATGGGGGTTAAAACTTTTTATAATTTTATTACCCGTATAAATAGATGTAGGACAACAAAAATAAATTTTATAGAGATATAAGGAAGGGTGTACACTCTTTTTTTACTATATTATATTGGGGTATACAGGCTATAAAATAAATAGAGAACCAGATAATAAAAAGTAAAAAACAATTGGTTTTTTTTGAACAATAAATAATAGATGTCTTTGACATTCAACTATACCAATAAAAGGAGGTTTTTTAATGGCGGTTCCGAAAAAACGGACTTCGATCTCAAAAAAACGTATTCGTAAAAATTTTTGGAAAAATAAAGGATATTGGGCAGCATTCAAAGCTTTTTCATTAGGTAAATCTCTTTCTACAAGAAATTTCAAAAGTTTTTTTTATGCAACAAAAAAATAATAAAATATTCGAAAAACCTGAGTTGCTTTGATTCGAAAAGGAGTAAGTCTATTTTTTTTTTATTAATTATAAATTGTTTATAAATTTTCTAAGTTTCCTAGAATTAATAATAAAAATCCATATTTTATAGTGTTTTTACCCGATCAATAACAAAGATTAATTAGGTTTGGTTTTATAATTAAAAAATTATTGTTTCTTTGAAATAATGAATAAATGGAAGATTTAACCTTTTTTTGAGTATGTTTTATCGTTTTTATGATGGGGAAAATAAGAATCCCCATCGATATTAAAAAAAGGAAAGACTTTTCCTTTTTTTAAGTGATTATAGGACGAATACGCTAATTTTAGATGCTATGTTTGCACTCAAATTTTAATCAATAAACATATATTGCATTGAATTGACTACTTCGCTCTCGACAATTGAATAAAAAAGGGGTTATTATGATTTCGAACAAGCCGCCATGGTGAAATCGGTAGACACGCTGCTCTTAGGAAGCAGTGCTAAAGCATCTCGGTTCGAGTCCGAGTGGCGGCATGTCATCTTCTAAATAAGTCCTATACTAAGTTCAACTACCTAATTAAATTATCCTATAATTAAAATTGAATTTAAATCCCCTCTTTTTTTTTATTTTAAATTTGTTATGATATTTTCAACTTTAGAGCGTATATTTACACATATATCTTTTTCAGTCGTTTCAATTGTAATTACAATTCATTTGCTAACCTTATTAGTAGATGAAATCTTAAGACTATCTGATTCGTCAGAAAAGGGGATCATAACTACTTTTTCTTGTCTAACGGGATTATTAGTGACTCGTTGGATTTATTTGGAACATTTACCATTAAGTAATTTATATGAATCATTAATTTTTCTTTCATGGAGTTTCTCCAGTATTCATATGGTTCCATATTTCAAAAAATCAAAAACTTTTTTTAATTTAAACGCAATAACCGCGCCAAGTGCCATTTTTACCCAAGGTTTTGCTACTTCAGGCCTTTTAACTGAAATGAACCAATCCGAAATATTAGTACCCGCTCTTAAATCCTATTGGTTAATAATGCACGTAAGTATGATGGTATTGGGCTATGCAGCTCTTTTATGCGGATCATTATTATCAATAGCTCTTCTAGTTATTACATTTAAAAATTTAATTGTAAGTTTTAGTAAAAGCGAAAATTTTGTAAACTATCCAATTTCGCCGGGCAAAATTCAATACATAATAGAAAAAAAGAACCGGTTAAACTGTTTACTAAAAACTTATTTTATTTTTTCTAGGAATTATTACAGGTTTCACTTGATTGAACAATTGGATTTTTGGAGTTATCGTATTATTAGTCTAGGGTTTCTATTTTTAACGATAGGTATTCTTTCGGGAGCTGTATGGGCTAATGAAGCATGGGGGGCGTATTGGAGTTGGGATCCAAAGGAGACTTGGGCTTTTATTACTTGGACCATATTTGCAATTTATTTACATATTCGAATAACTAAAAGTTTTAAAACTGAAAATTCTGCAATTGTCGCCTCAATGGGCTTTCTTATAATTTGGATATGCTATTTTGGGGTTAATTTATTAGGAATAGGATTACATAATTATGGTTCATTTACATCTAATTAAATTGAAGAAAGTACTTGAAAAATAAAAAATAAACATATGAAAGTTTAAGTGTATACAAAAAAATCTCATGTAATCGAGCGAGAACCTTTAACTTTTATTTTTTTTCGTTTCTATTACTTAATTCAAAAGATTCTAGCTTGATTACATACATAGTTATAAAAAAGACTCCTATTTATTTGACTCAAACTTCAGAGAAGAAGAAATACTTATTTTTCATTCTACAACAAAGAATTTTTAAAATCATAATATTTTTTTTATTTTTTGGTTTACTCACTAAAACTATGGATAAAAAAAATTAGATAGAAGAACTTCTACTTTATCAACTGATAGTGAGAAAACAAAATCCGGATAAATACCAATGGATATTACAGGGAAAAGAATAGAGATCGAAAGAAACAATTCTCGGGGCCCAGAATCAACAAAATAAGAGTTTGGGGCATTAAAAAGCTTGTATCCATAAAAAATCTGACGTAACATAGATAATGAATAAATAGGAGTTAATATTATTCCAATTGCCATTACAAAAGTAATTAGGATTTTGGACATTAAAAGATATTTTTGGCTAGTAAGTATTCCAAAAAATACTATTAATTCTGCTACAAAACCGCTCATGCCCGGTAATGCAAGGGAGGCCATTGATAAGATACTGAAAGTAATAAATATTTTTGGAATTTTTATTGCCATTCCGCCCATTTCATCAAGATAAACGAGACGTATTCGATCATAACTGGTTCCTGCCAAGAAAAAAAGCGCGGCGCCAATAAATCCATGAGAAATTATTTGTAAAATGGACCCGTTGAGTCCAGTATCACTTATCGAACCAAGTCCTATAATTATGAAACCCATGTGAGATACGGAAGAATAAGCTATTCTTTTTTTTAAATTCCATTGACCGGGAGATGTTGAAGCTGCATAGATTATTTGAATTGTGCCGACTAGCATCAACCAAGGAGAAAATATAGAATGGGCGCGGGGCAATAATTCCATATTTATCCGAACTAATCCATATGCGCCCATTTTTAATAAGATTCCAGCTAGCAGCATACAAGTACTGTAATGTGCCTCTCCATGAGTGTCTGGTAACCAAGTATGTAAGGGTATAATCGGCAATTTAACAGCAAAAGCAATGAAAAATCCAATATAGAAGAGGATTTCTAGTTCTACAGGATACGAGTGATTCGCTGATGTTTCAAAATTTAATGTTGGTTCATTCGAACCAGCTAAACAAATACCTAGAATTGCCATTAATAAAAAGGCGGAACTTCCCGCAGTGTACAAAATAAATTTTGTTGCTGAATATAAACGTTTCTTTCCTCCCCACACGGATATAAGTAGATAAACTGGGATTAATTCTAATTCCCACATGATGAAAAAAAGTAAAATGTCTTGCGAAGAAAATGGTCCAATTTGACCGCTATACATTGCTAACAGAAGAAAATGGAATAATCGGGACTCGCGAGTAACTGGCCAAGCCGCTAAAGTAGCTAAAGTAGTTATAAACCCCGTTAGCAAAACGGGTCCTATAGAAATTCCGTCTATTCCCAATCTCCAGGAAAAATCAAAAAAAAATATCCATTTATAATCCTCTCTCAGTTGGATTAATGGCTCGTTCAAGTGGAAATGATACCCGAATGCATAAGTTGTTAGAAGGAGTTCTATTATACATATAGAAATAGTATACCACCTAATTAACTTATTTCCTCTATGAGGAAAAAATAAAATTAAGGAACCCGCAAATATTGGAAAAACTACAATTATCGTTAACCAAGGAAAATCATTCGTAGTAAAAATAAGATACATTTGGACCCGAAAATCGCGTGCTCAAAAAAATATATTTTTTTGAGCACGCGATTTTGTCGGTAAAGGTAAAAAATAAAATGTAGTCGTATTCAAGTCGAGAACGTATCAATAAGCTAGACCCATACTTCGAGTTGTTTCATGCCACAAATAAACGCGAACACTCAAGAAATCCGTTGGACAGGCGGATTCACATCTTTTACAACCGACACAATCCTCTGTTCTTGGAGCAGAAGCAATTTGCTTAGCTTTACACCCGTCCCAAGGTATCATTTCTAATACATCTGTGGGGCAAGCTCGGACACATTGAGTACATCCTATACACGTATCATAAATTTTTACGGAATGTGACATTAGATCTATAATTTTTTAATAATAATTTTTCTATCTAGTAAACTTGTAAATAAATCATATATTTAGATACTAGATGAATCAATGATTTAAATTTATCATAATTTTTCTAATCAATCTACTTATGGTTATGGATAAACTCATGGAAAAGGACCAGGATACTTTGATTTCTTATAGTTTTGCAAACATGCAGAATGTATAATACACGCTAATTTAAATTTTTGAATGGTTAATACTATTTATTTAACAAATTTGATTGATTCATACGAATAGATTTTCTATTACGATAAATTGACGATACAATAGCCGGTCCAATAGCGGCTTCAGCGGCTGCAACGACTATCACAAAAATGGAGAAAATATTGCCTTTTAATTGGCGGCTATCAAAAAAATCAGAAAAAGTTACTAAATTTATATTAACCGCATTCAGTATGAGTTCAAGACACATAAGAGCTCTAACCATATTTTGGCTTGTGATCAATCCATAGATGCCGATAGAAAATAAGTAGGCACTCAAAACAAGTGCATGTTCCAGCATCATTGAACAACTCCTTATTTATTTAAATTCATTTGAATATAACATGAATAACAAGACAACTCCAAAAATTTACGATAATATAAAAAAAGTATGTAACAAAAAAATATATTGGAAATAAGTAAAATAAAAATTTACTTGGATTGCTGTTAATAAAATTATCATCATTGGCGGGCTACGCAAATTGCACCTATCAAACTGGCTAAAAGAATTATTGAAATGAATTCAAAGGGAAGAAAAAACTCTGTTGATAAATGAATTCCAATTTGTTGACTATTACTTATTAAATCATGTTCTATAATCTGGTTTGATCTTGTAGTCCAAATAATCCCATACCATGAGGTATCTGTAATAGTATTCATTAGTAAACCAAACATACTTGTACAAACCAGCAAAGTACCCCCATTCCCTACCGTATAAAGATTAAAATCTTTGAAATATTCTGAACCATTCAGAAACATTACAGCAAAAATGATTAAAACATTTATAGCTCCGACATAAATAAGGAGTTGTGCAGCAGCTACAAAAAAGGAATTTGATAGAATATATAATAGGGATATAGAAACCAAAACAAATCCCAACGAAAAGGCGGAATAAATTGGGTTGATAAGTAATACTACTCCTATACCGCCTAAGATAAGACCTAATCCCAGAAAGACTAAAATAAAATCATGTATGGGTCCATACAAATCCATTATATGTAGGATACGAGATAAAAAAAGAATTTCATGACCTTATTGAGACCAGACCAGAAAAAAGGGTTGATTTTATTATTGATAATAAAATTATATTTGCATTAAATCCTAGGGGGTGTGAATTAAAGTGGGTACAGTTTTTGTTCAAATTTACCGTTTTTTATGAATTGAACAGCTCGAATACGAAATTAGCCATAAAATGTAAGAAATATTAATTTTTAATCCAAATTAAGACGCAATTATTATCAACTCTTACCGACGAATAACCGGTTAGTATTTGTAGTTATTGAGACCAAACAAAGCGGAAAAAAAAGAATTTCTTTAAATTCAATTCTTTAAACCAAAACTCAACCTTAGTAATTCCTAAATTTTCCTTAATCAAGGATTTCACTATTTTTTATTTGAGTGGAATTAAAAATAGTTTTAATTGTATAATCTAAAATTACTACTATTGGTAAACGACCCAACGCTATTTGATTATAATTCAATTCGTGACGATCATAAGTAGAAAGTTCATATTCTGCAGTCATCGCTAAACAGTTTGTTGGACAATACTCAACACAGTTACCACAAAATATACAGATTCCAAAATCAATACTGTAATTACGTAATCGTTTCTTACGAATATTAGTTTCCAATTTCCAATCAATGACGGGTAGATCTATAGGACATACACGAACACATACTTCACAAGCAATACATTTATCAAATTCAAAATGGATTCGACCGCGGAACCGATCCGCGGTGATTACTTTTTCATAAGGATATTGAATAGTTATGGGTAAACGATTTACGTGGGATAAGGTAATCATGAAACTTTGACCAATATACCTTGCAGCTCGTACTGTTTGTTGCCCATAATTTATGAACCCAGTTACCATAGGGAACATATTGTGAATATATAGATTATTTTTTTTTATTTTTCTTGTTCGATCCAATTTGTGAATATAAGATATCATAGCCTTTTACAGTGAAAATAGTTGAAAAGAAGTTGTTAATAATAGATTACCCAGAGAAATAGGTAAAAGAAATTTCCATCCAAGATTCAACAGCTGGTCCATTCTTATCCTAGGTAAAGTCCACCTTGTTGTGATAGGAATGAACAAGAACAAATAAGTTTTAGCTAATGTAATAAAGATCTCAATTGTTGATTCAAAAACACCGTATGGTTTATTTATTTCAAAAAACTCAGAAATAAATATGTGCGGAATAGAGATAGTCCAGCCTCCTAAATAAAGAACTGTTACAAATAATGAAGAAACTAATAGGTTTAAATAAGAAGCAACATAAAATAAACCAAATTTGATACCGGAATATTCAGTTTGATAACCTGCTACTAATTCTTCTTCTGCTTCTGGTAAATCAAAAGGTAATCTTTCACATTCTGCTAGGGAAGAAATTAAAAAAATAATAAATCCAATAGGTTGACGCCACAAATTCCATCCCCAAAAACCATATTTTGATTGGGTCTCAACTATATCAACTGTACTTAAACTATTAGATAATCATAGTCGATGATACCATCACAGTTTGCATCGCTATTCCAGAACCGTACATGAGATTTTCACTGCATACGGCTCCTGCAGGACCTTAAATAAATCTAAAGATCGAGTGAGTTTTATTTTGTTTTGATATGTTTTTAAGATGCTTTTTTTAAGATGCGTAAAGTAAAACAATTTCGTACGATCTCGAATTAGCCCACTTGAATTCTGTTTGTTATGCTTTAAAAATTTGAGATATTTTTAATTTACCTTAAAATGCTTCTGAATTCATCTCGTCCTTTGATAATTTAAAAAATATTTTGAAATTTTATTTGTTGAGTAATAACTTAATTCTTCTATCAAATACTCGTTATAAAGATATCCAAAACCCCTCCTTTTTACAAACGAAAAAATTATACATTAATTAATAAATTCTGATATGAATTCTATCTATAGAACTATGAATCTAGAACGAATAAAAGCATAAAAAAGAATAAAAATCAAGTTTTTGTATTGTAATTGTATTTATTCTTTCTCTTTTTTTGCCGTTTCTATGTCTTCTTTCTGTTTATGCGAAAAGTTAATTTACAAAATCAAAATAAAGGATTATTTCGTTTCCAATAGTCATTGATTTAATCGCCGAAGAGAAGCATACTCTGGATCGGAATTGTAGGGAGTGTTGCTTAATTATTTCTACTAACTTAAAACCCCAAATAATATTCGTTGTCCATTATGCGTAAATATTCTTATTTTTTTACATAATCCCCCTTACAAATCCTTTGTGTATCTTGGTGTTTCTACTCATCCACTCGTTTTTGTTCAATAATGCTTTACGTTAAAGTAATTAATGTATGATAATCCATAGAAACGATAGTGAAAACTCACTATAGTGTATCTTTTTAGCCCGCTTCAAGTCAGGATGACTAGTTAGTTATCCAATCTTGGGGCAAAGTCTTTCGTTTGCTTATGTTTATTTCTATTCGTCTCTCTAACATTTATTTTATACATCAGAAATGAGACTTAATTTTTTGACAGCAAGTTTAAGCTGTTTTCTTTCACTCATATAACTCTTGGGTTTAGTTCATTCATCGGAATATTGAATAAAAAAAGAAGATATTTAGTCAACTTGTTTCGTCTTCCTACTATAAAACCGAAAGTAAGAAATATAATAATTTTTTTGACTTAACGAATCGCACGTAGAGATATTGATAACACACATAAAGTTAAAGGTATTTCATAACTAATTGATTGAGCAACAGCTCGTAGACCACCTAAAAAAGAATATTTATTATTTGATCCATATCCTGATATAAGAAGTCCAATAGGAGCAATACTTGAAATGGCTATCCATAAAAAAACACCAATATTGAGATCCGATAAAACAAAGCGAGAACTAAAAGGAACTACCAAATAGCTTACTAAACTGGATATAACCACTATGGAAGGGCCGGTACTGAATAAACGAGTATCACCTCTAGACGGAAAAAGGCTTTCTTTGAAAAGAAGTTTTGCCCCATCAGCTAAAGCTTGCAAAACTCCTAAAGGCCCGGCGTATTCTGGTCCAATACGTTGTTGCAGCCCCGCGGATATTTCTCTTTCTAACCATACAATTACTAGTATACCCATCGTTATTCCCAATACAGGAGTAAAAACAGGAATAAGTATCCAGAGAATTCCATAAGCCTGTTTTAAAAATTCCAATCTAGAAAAAGAATTGATATCTTGTACTTCTATTCTATCAATTATCATGTTAACGATCCACTTCTCCCATAATAATATCTATGCTACCTAGTATTGTCATAATATCAGCCAATTTCATTCTTTTAACTAACTGAGGAAGAATTTGCAAATTAATAAAACCAGGTGGTCGAATTTTACACCTCCAAGGAAACCCACTCTGATCCCCTATCAAAAAAATTCCCAATTCACCTTTTGGAGCTTCAACTCTCACATAGAGTTCTTGTTTCGGCAATTCAAATGTAGGCGAAGGTTTTTTACTAATAAATCGATAGTCAAAGTCATTCCATTCTGGATTCTTTTCTATATTAAAGTGTCGGATTTCTAAATTCTCATATGGACCCCCCGGAATTCCTTCTAGAGCCTGTTGAATAATTTTTATGGATTCTGTCATTTCCCCAATGCGGACTAGATATCTAGATAAGGAATCCCCTTCTTTTTGCCACTGTACTTCCCAATCAAATTCGTCGTAACACTCATAATGATCCACTTTACGGAGATCCCATTGTATTCCAGAAGCTCGCAGCATTGGTCCTGATAAACCCCAATTTATTGCCTCTTCTCGTCCAATAATGCCTACCCCTTCCACTCGTTCTAAAAAAATGGGATTTCGTGTAATCAGTTTTTGATATTCTGTAACTCCTGTTAAAAAATACTCGCAAAAATCTAAACATTTATCTATCCAACCATAAGGTAAATCGGCCGCAACTCCTCCAATCCTAAAAAAATTATGCATCATTCTCATACCAGTGGCAGCTTCAAATAAATCATATACTAATTCTCTTTCTCTAAAAATATAGAAAAAAGGAGTCTGCGCTCCAATATCTGCCATAAAAGGTCCAAGCCATAACAAATGCGAAGCGATACGACTCAACTCCAACATAATTGTTCGGATATAGCTGGCTCTTTTAGGTACTTGGATATTTCCGAATAACTCTGGTCCGTTTACGGTTATAACTTCTGTGAACATAGTAGCTAAATAATCCCAACGCGTAACATAAGGCAAATATTGTATAATTGTTCGGTTTTCCGCAATTTTTTCCATTCCTCGGTGTAAATATCCTAATATTGGTTCACAATCAATAACATCTTCACCATCAAGAGTAACAATGAGTCGAAGAACACCGTGCATTGATGGATGGTGAGGTCCCATATTTACTATCATGGGGTTTTTTCTTGTAGCAGGTATATTCATAGGGTTTACGGGATTCTTTTTTTCATGAATTATTGAAAGTTAAAATAAGTTGATTAAAATTCAAGATGTACTAAATTAAATAATTTAAAATGATCCTTCAAACTCAAATTAACGCGTTTTTGATTCGCGAATATTTAACTGATTAATTAATTGTTTATACCGTATTCTATTTTTCTTTGACAAATAAGACAGCATCCTTTGGCGTTTTCCCAAAATTTTCCGGAGGCCTCTCTGAGATAAAAAATCTTTTCTGTGCAATTCCAAATGTGAAGAAAGTTTTCGTATCCTATTAGTGAGCCTTAGTATTTGAAATGCAGCAGAACCCCTGTTCTCGTCTTTTTTTTCGTGCGAAATAACCGAGATAAATGACTTTTTTACCATAAAATTAAATCATACCCCCACAGGCCTTTAATTACAAAAATATATATATTTTTTTTTTTCAATAAAAAAAGGTGCTTTTTTTATTTGGTATACACACTAAAATAATCTTAATTTTGTTAAAAATGACTGATTGTAAAATGGTATTCTAATAGGTAGACAAAAAGATAGTTGTCTACACTCACAAAAGATAAAATTTATACTAAAAAAAAATAAAGCATTTTTTTTCATCATTTTATGTCATTTAATTTGTATCATGAATTAGAATGAAATGTAAAACAATGTTATGTGTGCATATCTTTGTATTCATATAAAAATGAAGCACGGTAAATAAAATAAATCCATATTTTATATTTCATTTTTTCAGTACACATATCAATTCATTTTTCAAATAGTGGATACATATGTATCCTTAGGAGACCAAAACGGCTGCTATTATTGGTATCAAACCAATAACGGTTCATACAAGCAAAATCTTCTAATCGATAATTAGGCCAAATAAAAAATTTTAATTTAATCTGTGTATTTGTCTCTCTTTTTCTTTTATTCAAAACTAGACTCTTTGCTTGATTTTCAGTCCAAAATAGCGCATTTATAGGCGGAACACTTTGATTTATCGAATCAAAACAAATTAGAATTCTGAATTCTCTACGACGTCTAGGGGATAAAATACTTTCAGGAACAAGTAACTCAAAATAAGTATTGTATCGCTTTTCTACCATCTTTTGGGGTTTTCGAATTAAGTCTTCATAATTTTTTTTATCAACATGTACTTTTTTTTGGCACCTTTGATTAATAGTGTGGTTGCTATTATAAACCACCGAAATACCGATAGTTTGCTGCATAATAAAGTGTCCCGCCCTTTTTAGACACAGACGAAGGGGTTCAATAAGTAATATTCTTTTTTTAAGTAATTTTGAAAAAATTAAATTTTTATGAATCTTTAAAATATCCAGACTAATTTCCCCCTTTTGAATAGAGTCTATAGCAATTTCTCTTGGGTTTAGTAGTCTAAGCAGGAGACAATATACGTTAATATTTTTTATTATTTTTTGATTTAAAAAATTATTCCATCTCAATTGAAAAAGCAAATATCTTTTTAGTACAAAATCAAATTTCGCACCCATATTATTCTTATATTCTTTTTTTTTTTTCTCTTTTTTCAACTTTGATATCATATAATTTTTTTCAATATATTTTTCATAGTTTACTAGAGTTGATTCAAAATTTGGCTGGACTTTGCATTCTTTTTCCCTTTGATTTTTTTTTTTTAATGAAAAAATTGATAAAAAAATATCCCTTTTTTTCTTTACAGTAGTATTTTTATTTTTACTAACATTTGCATTAAAATTTAAAAGGAGCAACTTGATTGGGATTGGTTTAATTTTATACGAAAAAGAGAGTACCAAAAATTCTGGAAAAAACCAAAAAGGTAAATTCAATATCGAACAATGGAGTATTTCTTCATTCATTCTCATCCAATCAAAAAGTTTTTTTTTATTATTGTAGGGGCTGCTCCCTTGATTTTGAGAAATCGTGGGAAAAAAACTAAATTTATTGTCAATTTTATAAATTTTTTTAGTTTTATAATTATTAGTTCTAATCTTAGTATATTTAGTATGGTCAGTATCAGTATCCATATTTTTCCAGACCTGAGTTTCAATGTTCTTTATAAAACAAAAATTGAGAAATATCCAATGAAAAATTTTTCTATTCCCTTTTTTCTTTATATGGATAATATTATCTTCGGCTATATAATTTTGGACCAAAATACCTACTAGGATATTAAAAGATTGGCGTTTACTTTCAACAGAATTATAAAAAATATATAAGTTATTATTTACTTGTAAAGATAATGAAGAAATTGAGGAATTCCTTTTATCTTCATACTTAATAAAATTATATGATAAAAGATTAGATTTATCTTGTTTTTTAAAGTTAATTAATTTATTGTTGTTTTTTTTATTTATAGAGTGGTGGTTAACTTTATTTAGACTCTCTTGTGATATGAATTGAGAGAAATCCTCTTGATAATAATCTTTTAACCTATTTTTACATTGATATATCGGTCGAAAATTGCGGAGGTTCTTTTGATTTGAGTCAGAATCTAATATTCCATATGTTCTAATAAAATAATTTTTTATTTCATTTTTAAGAAAAAGGGAGTTTCCATTAGATTGAAAAATAAATCTTAATCTTACCTGATATAAATTAAAAAACTTAAAAAAAACGTTTTGTGATAATTTGTAAAATATATATGCTTGTGACAAAGAGGATAAGTCATAAAAAGACTGCAACCTCTTATTACTAATATTAGAGAGGGCCTTTGTTATAGTATAAATAAATAGAATTATTTTTTTATTTGTTTTATAAAATTTTTCTTGATTTGTCTCATTATTGTAAATATAGTTAGTATAGCAAATGTATTTATTAATTTTTTTTTTTTGTTGTTTAAAAAAAAAAAGGTGTACAATTTCTTTATAAATATTTTTTATATATATAAGGATATCTCTTTGTATCCTTTCAAGTAAAAAGTTTATAAAATAATTTGTTTTACTAATTAGTCGAACATTTTTTTTTTTTAAAAGTTTCAAAAAAGTTTTTGTTGATTCGAGTCTTTTATCAGAATTATTTTTGTTCAAACTGTTATTTATATGTAGGCTTCGAAATTCTTTTTTATTGTCGTTTGAAACATTTTGTATTTCATTTATGATTGTGCTTGTTCTAGGAGCAAACCCTTGTATTTTTTGTTTTGTCAACGCCCAAATTGTGGAATTCGTAGATTGAATATTAATGGAGGATTTATGAATTATCTCATTATTTCGTATAAAGTTTTGTTCGTTTTTGTTTTTATTCGATTCGTATATTTCTTTCAATCTAAATAATTTAATTTTTTTTATTTTTGGTAGTTTTTTTTTTTTTTTATAAAATTGGATTCGTTCTTTTAAAATTTTTATAATTATAAAAAAGCTCTTTTTACATTTTTTTTTTAGTTCTTTAAAAATAGGTTCAAAAAAGTAAAGTTGTTTTCGTGGAGAACCAAAAGGAAGTTCAGTTTCCATTCCCCAAACTGTTAAAAAAAAAATATAAGTTTTTTTTTCTTTTTTTTTCAGTGGATAGGTATCTCGTTCTAGTAGCTTAGATTTGTGCCAAAGTTTAAGATGAAAAGGAAATAGGATCTTTATTTGAATACCATCTGTTAACCAGTTTTTAGGAAATTCTTTTTCTGATAATTGAACAGCGTTATAAGTGCATTTAACATGCATTTCTTTACGCCACTCCATAAAATCCTCGGACCATTCGGGAAATTGAAATAATAATATACGAGTTATATTTTTAACTATTATCAATGATGGTAATATTATATATTTTCTCAGAATTGACTGGCTTAGTAACATAAGACTCCTTATTACTTGAGCAATTACAAAGCTATCCCAGGCTTCGGCTATTTCGATACGTGTTTTTTCTGTTCTTTTTATTTTTTCTTCTTTTCTTTTGTTAGCTTCTTTTTTTTTAGTACTCTCTTTTTCCTTTTTCTCTAGACAATCTATAATTTGGAATTCTTCATTTTTCCATATAAAATTTTTTAATTTTTCTTTTATTGGGTCATAAATATTAAAAGAGAGCTCTTTTTCTATTTGATCCAAAAAAGTGGGGGAATTCATATTAGCTTCAAATGATTTACAAATAATTGTTTTACGTCTTTGTGCTCGGATTGAGCCTATAATTAAATCTCGTTGAAAATCCGGTTGTTGTGAATAACGTATTACAGAAATCTCGGCTTTTTCATCATTATTAAGATCTTGGGGATTACTACAAGTATTGCTCTCTTCTAGATCATCATTAAAAATCACTACACGTTTGCTTTTTCTTGAACGAATCGGAGCGTGCTTTCCTAAAAGTAAAAGGTTTTCGTTTTGTTTTTGTTCTTCCTCTTGTTCCAAATTGTTGATTAATCTGTATGACCACCGAGGAACTCTTTTTATGATTTCGTTTAGCCCAATAAATTTTTTTATAATTTTATTACCGTTAGAATTCGTGTGAACATTTTCAAATATAATTTTTTTTTTTCGCTCTGTTAAATTAATTCTTATGCGTTTATATTCAAAAAATTTTATATTTTTTTTTAAATTGGATGTTTGTTTTTTAAAAAAGGCATTAATGAAATTCACCAAAAAACTTATTTCTTTTTCTAATGATTTTTTTTTTATTCTATCAATTTTTTTTTGTTCCTGTTGAAATTCTAAGTAATTAATAATAAGAAAGACGCCAAAAAGTTTATTTATCCAACCCCTTTCTATGTAATTTTGTATGGAATTTTTATATTTGATTGAAAGCCAAAACAATTTTAGCATTTGGCCACGGTAAGCGCCCTTTAAGAAAGGGTCATATATCTCCGGTAAATATATATATATTTTTTTTTTGCAATATTTGCATAATCTATGTCTGTTTTCAAGTCGATCGAGAATCAGAGAATTACTCCCTAAAATTTTATCTATATTCTTAACTATATATATAAATTTGTTGGTTATATTTTTTATTTTTTCTTTATTATTATAACGCCAAAGATTCTCCAATTCATTAAAGGGCAGTTTTTCTATTGTAAATATAGAAAGCTTTCGTTCTATCATTTCGAAAAAGGCTGACAAACTTGGTGGGTGGGTAAAAAATATTTTATCTTTTCCAACACTTTGACATGCATTAAAAAAATATTGTGACATCTCATTTTTTAAGGTTATAGAAATAAATTTTTTTAATTTATTGGTTTTTATAGACCGAAATGGCCTATTCCATTTTTTATAGTTAAAAAAAAGAGTCACAAAAGGTTTTTGAAAGCGAAAGTTGCGTAATTTTTTTTTTTCTTTAAATATTTCTAACTTCGAATTTTCTTGATTCCGATCCACATTCAGATAATAAGTTTCATAAACGGGTCTGTTTTTATATTGTGTCTCTTTCAATAGGAATTCATCTTTTGTTTTTTCCTTCCCATTCACTCGTATCTCTTCCCTTTCATCGATTTTGTACGGATCCTCCTTTTCTTCCCAAAAAAGGGAAGGAGAAGGATCTTCTTCAGTGGATCCCTCTTGTTCCTGTTTAGTCCCCTTCGTTTCTGAAGTTGTTTCTATTTCTACATCTGTTTCTTCCTCGCTTTCCCCCCTTTCTGAGGTTTCTTTCAGTTTCTTAGTAAGAATGGGTGACGGTAT